ACGCGACGATGATTATTTTCTACAAATCATAAAGACATTGGCACGTTATATTTTATCTTAGGAGCATGATCAGGAATAGTAGGAACTGCTCTTAGATTAATTATTCGAGCAGAGCTTGGACAACCAGGAAGTTTAATTGGAGATGATCAAATTTATAATGTGGTAGTCACAGCCCACGCTTTTATTATAATTTTTTTCATGGTTATGCCTATTATAATCGGAGGCTTTGGTAACTGATTAGTACCCCTTATACTAGGAGCTCCTGATATAGCATTCCCGCGGATGAACAACATGAGTTTTTGACTTTTACCTCCTGCCCTTACATTACTCCTTTCAAGAGGTATAGTGGAAAGAGGGGTAGGAACAGGATGAACTGTTTATCCCCCCCTTGCGGCAGGAATCGCCCATGCTGGGGCCTCTGTAGACTTAGGTATTTTTTCATTACATATAGCAGGGGCTTCTTCAATTCTAGGAGCAGTAAATTTTATTACAACAGTAATTAATATACGATCAAATGGGATAACTATAGACCGAATACCTTTATTTGTTTGAGCAGTTTTTATTACAGCCATCTTACTTTTATTATCTTTACCAGTATTAGCAGGAGCTATTACAATATTACTAACAGACCGTAACCTAAATACTTCATTCTTTGACCCTGCAGGGGGAGGAGACCCAGTTTTATACCAACATTTATTTTGATTCTTTGGACATCCAGAAGTCTATATCTTAATTTTACCAGGATTTGGCCTAATCTCGCACATCGTTAGTCAAGAATCTGGAAAAAAAGAAACCTTCGGGACTTTAGGAATAATTTATGCTATACTAGCCATTGGAGTTTTAGGCTTTGTAGTATGAGCCCACCACATGTTTACAGTAGGAATGGACGTTGATACTCGAGCCTACTTTACATCAGCAACTATAATTATTGCCGTTCCCACAGGAATCAAAATTTTTAGTTGACTAGGGACCCTACATGGAGCCCGCTTAACTTACTCACCTTCTTTAATGTGAGCCTTAGGTTTCATCTTCCTATTTACAGTAGGAGGATTAACCGGAGTAGTTTTGGCCAATTCATCAATTGATATTATTTTACATGATACTTACTACGTTGTTGCCCACTTCCACTACGTACTATCTATAGGAGCTGTATTTGCTATTTTCGCAGGTATTGCCCACTGATTTCCACTATTCACTGGAATAACACTAAATCCCGCTTGACTAAAAATTCACTTCATTGTTATATTCATTGGGGTAAATATTACATTTTTCCCTCAACACTTTCTAGGGTTAAGAGGAATACCTCGGCGTTATTCGGATTACCCAGATGCCTACACAGCCTGAAATGTTTTATCATCTATCGGATCTACTATCTCTTTATTAGGTGTCCTAGGCTTTGTACTAATTATTTGAGAAGCATTTACTGCAGCCCGGCCAGTTTTATTTTATATATTTTTACCTACTTCAGTAGAGTGACAGCATGACTTACCTCCTGCGGATCACAGTTATATGGAGATTCCTATAATCACTAACTTCTAAAATGGCAGAAAAGTGCAATGGATTTAAGCTCCATATATGAAGGTTTATCTCTTCTTTTAGAAACCAATGGCAACATGAGGTTATTTAGGCTTCTTGGACGGAGCATCTCCACTAATAGAACAACTAATTTTTTTTCACGATCATGCTATAATTGTCCTTACTCTTATTGTAACTATTGTAGGATATATGATATGTTCATTAATAACCAACAAGTTCGTTAATCGGTTCTTGTTAGAAGGACAAACTATTGAAATCATTTGAACTATATTACCAGCCATCATTTTACTATTCATTGCATTCCCCTCACTTCGGTTATTATATCTATTAGACGAAGTAAATGAGCCAGCAATCACTCTCAAAACCATTGGACATCAATGATACTGAAGATATGAATACTCAGATTTTCAACAAATTGAATTTGATTCTTACATAATTCCTACCAATGAACTCTCCAACAACAATTTTCGTCTTTTAGATGTAGATAATCGAGCTGTATTACCTATAAATACTCAAGTACGAGTCCTGATTACTGCCGCAGACGTTATCCACTCATGAACAGTACCTTCATTAGGAGTTAAAGCAGATGCTATCCCAGGGCGACTAAACCAAGTTAGATTTCTAATAAACCGGCCAGGCTTATTTTATGGACAATGTTCAGAAATTTGCGGGGCAAATCACAGTTTCATGCCTATTGTAGTAGAATCTGTATCAGTAGATGCATTCCTTAACTGAATCAATTCTATAAGGGAAGAATCATTAAGTGACTGAAAGTAAGTGTAAATCTTTTAAATTTATTATAATAGTAACGCCTATTCTTAATGAAAAAATTAGTTAATAGATAACATAAGCTTGTCAAGCTTAAATAACTAAGAAGATTAGTATTTTTTAATCCCTCAGATATCTCCCTTACTATGACTTAACTTGTACGTATTTTTTTTCTTAATCTTTATATTATTCGTTATAATAAATTATTTTACTTATACCCCTAGTATGAAAGAACAAGAAACACTAAAATATGAACCTCACCAAATAAACTGAAAATGATAACTAACCTATTCTCCGTCTTTGACCCTTCCACATCTCTAATAAATATACAGTTAAACTGATTGTCTACTTTTATTGGCCTTTTCATAATCCCTATTGCGTATTGAATACTACCCAACCGCCTTTATTTTATATGAACCTCATTATTAAAAACTTTACACTCAGAGTTTAAAATCTTACTAGGACCTAATACCCCTAGAGGAAGAACTCTACTATTCGTAACCTTATTTTCCATTATTGTTTTTAATAACTTCATAGGCCTTATACCATATGTCTTTACTAGAACCAGGCACCTGGCAATAACCCTATCCCTATCTCTTCCATTATGACTGGGATTTATATTATATGGTTGGATCAATCATACAAAACACATATTCGCACACTTAGTTCCCCAGGGAACACCTGCTTTTTTAATACCATTTATAGTTTTAATTGAAACACTAAGAAATATTATACGACCAGGTACTTTAGCTGTACGGCTTGCCGCTAATATAATCGCAGGTCATTTACTACTTACTTTATTGGCATCTACTGGCCCCAGACTAACAGCTTCTATCCTTTCATTACTAATTCTTTCCCAGGTACTATTACTAACACTAGAAGCAGCTGTAGCTGTAATTCAATCTTATGTATTTGCAGTACTTAGAACATTATATGCAGGAGAAGTAAACTAATGTCAGCAGATCACGGACACCATCCTTACCACCTTGTAGATATAAGACCTTGACCTTTAACAGGATCTATTAGAGCAATAATGTTAACGACTGGACTAGTAAAGTGATTCCACAAATTTCAAATTGACTTATTTGCCTTAGGGGTCTTAGCCGTATTATTAACTATAATTCAATGATGACGAGATATTACACGAGAAGGTACTTATCAAGGCTTACACACATCTATTGTCACTATCGGCCTGCGATGAGGAATAATCTTATTCATTACATCAGAAGTACTATTCTTTTTCTCATTTTTTTGGGCCTTTTTTCATAGAAGATTAGCTCCTACAGTAGAAATTGGTACTAGATGACCCCCAGCAGGAATTATACCCTTTAACCCCTTTCAAATTCCTCTCTTAAATACAGCTATTTTATTATCCTCAGGAGCCACTGTTACGTGAGCACATCATGCAATTATAGAAAGCAACCATACCCAAGCCCTACAAGGACTAGGCATCACCATTCTACTAGGAGTTTATTTTACAGCACTACAAGCCCTAGAATACTTTGAAGCTTCCTTTACAATTGCAGATTCAGTTTATGGATCAACCTTTTTCGTCGCAACAGGATTCCATGGCCTCCACGTTATTATTGGATCTTCATTTTTAGCGGTCTGCTTTTATCGTTTATATATATGCCATTTTTCTAGCCATCATCACTTCGGATTTGAAGCCGCGGCTTGATACTGACATTTTGTAGATGTAGTTTGATTATTCTTATACATCTCAATTTACTGATGAGGAGGATAATCTTTTTAGTATAAAAAGTATATTTGGCTTCCAACTAAAAGGTCTAGAACATCTAGAAAAGATAATGATCATCTCCAGTCTATCAATCATAATTACTTTAATTATTTCCGCCGTTGTTATAATAATCGCATTTTTAGTAAGAAAAAAAACCATTACTGACCGAGAAAAAAACACTCCGTTTGAATGCGGATTTGACCCCAAAGGATCAGCTCGTCTCCCATTCTCCCTACGATTCTTCTTAATCGCGGTTATCTTTCTTATCTTTGATGTGGAAATTACACTACTTTTACCCCTGGCTACAATTCTAAAATTAGTAAATGTTTTTAGATGATTATTTACAGGTATTTTTTTTATCTTAATTCTTTTATTGGGCTTATATCATGAATGAAATCAAGGAGCATTAGATTGAGCAGATTAGGATAGTAGTCAAAAATGATATCTGATTTGCATTTAGAAGGTGTTACAAGGTTAACCTATCTTAACTATTAAGGTAAAAAGCGAACTATTGCATTCAGTTTCGACCTGACCTTTGGTATTAAAATACCTTTACCTGCCTATTAACCAAAACCAAAAAGAGGTATATTATTGTTAATAATAGAATTGAAAAAATAATTTTTCTGGTTAAGGAAATAAACTGAAGTGAGAAAAAGCTACTAACTTTTAACTTAAGCGGTTAAATTCCGTTTTTATTTCTGCTTTTGTAGTGTAAAACAACACATTACATTTTCAATGTAAAGATAAGAATTAACTTCTTTTAAAGTATTATTCACAGGTTTTAAACAACCTCTTCAACATCTTCAGTGTTGCGATCTCATCTTATAATCTATGTAAATTTATATAATAATAATAGACAAAACTCCTCAAAATAAAAAAGTAATCATATACAACTTAATTCTATTATCCTGTATTTTTTCTAATAACCCTGATCTCTTTATTAAACTACCATGCAAGTTATACCCCCCTTTATTTTCAAACCAGCCTTGGTCTCCTATTTTATAAATTCTAAAACCATTAACTAAAAAATTAAAAATCATATTTTGAGTAGATAAAAATGGTATAAATCATATTCTGCCCCTAAAAACTACACTTTTATAATATTTAAAAGAGTTTAACACATATAAAAAAGACCCAAGATTAAGAACATATCCTACTCAAGCTCCCAACATACAAACAATTAATACCAACCTCTTGTAAAACCTACTTAAACAGATCATGTAAGGATAGGGAATAATTAATCATCTAAGTATAGAACCAGCCCTCACCGCACCTAGTGCCAATAAAAACATCGGTCTGGTTAATAAGCCTCTTTCGTCATTTACAGTATGCAACCTTCCTATATTAAATCCGCCAGTAATAGAATAATAAACTAAGCGTGCAGTATAACAAACAGTAAGGCCTGTTGCAAATACATACATTAAAAAAGAAATATAATTAATTGTCCCCATAAAAGCTATCTCTAAAATAACATCCTTGGAATAAAAACCAGCCATAAAAGGTATACCACATAAAGCTAAATTAGCTAAATTTATATAAAAAGTTGTTAAAGGCATAAATTTACTTAAACCCCCTATTATTCGAATATCTTGATAGTCCTTTGCCCTGTGAATAATAACCCCTGCACATATGAATAGCAAGGCTTTAAATAAAGCATGCGACAAAAGATGAAAAAAAGCTAAATCAGGTAGCCCAAACCCTAAGATCCTCATTATTACACCCAACTGACTAAGGGTAGATAAAGCAATAATTTTTTTTAAATCATATTCAAAATTTGCACCTAGACCAGCCATAAATATTGTAGTTCCCCCTAACAATAATAAACCCTGAGAATAAACCCTATTATGCATCGCAGGTTCAAATCGCACTAACAAATAAACACCCGCGGTGACTAAAGTAGAAGAATGCACTAAAGCAGAAACGGGTGTAGGAGCCGCCATAGCAGCTGGTAATCAAGCAGAGAAAGGAATTTGAGCACTTTTAGTTATAGCAGCAAGTATAACTAAAAAACACAACACACCTAATGATTCATTACTACAAATACTATTTAAGTAAAACACGAAATTTCAGCCCCCATATACTGATATTAAAGAAATAGCTAACAAAATTGCAACATCCCCTACTCGATTAGATAATGCCGTTAACATCCCAGCTGCTCCTGACTTTTCATTTTGATAATAAATGACAAGACAATAAGAAACTAAGCCTAATCCATCTCACCCCAAAAGAATCCTAATCAAATTAGGACTAATAATTAGAGCTACCATAGAAACTACAAATATCAATACTAAATAGATAAAACGATTCATATTAGGATCCCCTTCCATGTAACCACCTCTATAATAAAGAACTATAGAAGAAATTAACATAACAAACCCCAAAAACATTAAGGATATTCAATCAAGAATTAAAGTTATTACAACAGAGCTTCTATTTGTCCTTACAATCTCCCACTCAATAAAATAACCAACTCCTCTATACAATGAAATTGATGCCATAATTAATCTAGTACTAGAACCTAATAACAAAAAAAACATTCTAGATACATACATTTTCAAACTTCATAACACGATCTAAAATAGCTTAAGCTATATCTCTGGATCCACAGACCAGCGTTTTTAATAAACTATTTAAATTAAAAAACACATAATATAATTCTACTTCTTATAAACATCAAATTTAAAGGAAGTCAATGTAATATTAACACCAAATATTCCCGAACCTTCCCTCTACAACAAGAAAACACCCCATTATAATATTTACCATGCTGCCTAATAGAGAACAGGTATAAAGTATAAGCAGCGCTAAAAAAAGATAACAACCCAATACCAATTATATTAAACCCCCTTCAATTTATAATCCTAACGATCAACTGAATCTCACCCAACAAATTTAATGTAGGGGGCGCAGCTATATTTCCAGCACATAATAAAAATCATCACATAGCCATGGTAGGTATAATATTCAACAAACCTTTATTAATTAAAAGCCTCCGGCTCCCTAAACGCTCATAAACTATATTAATTATAAAAAATAAACCAGAAGAACATAGCCCATGCCCTACCATAACTACCACAGCTCCGTTCACCCCCCATCAATTAAAAATGGTTACACCACATAATACCATTCCTATATGAGCTACTGAAGAATATGCAATAAGAGCTTTAATATCCACCTGACGTAAACACATTAGTCTCACCAAAACCCCTCCAACAAGTCTAATTCTCACTCAAATTCAACAAAGCTTTCCATTCGTACAGCTAAACAAAGGCACAATTCGCAATAAACCATAACCCCCTAACTTAAGTAATACCCCAGCCAAAATTATAGACCCAGCGACCGGAGCTTCTACATGAGCTTTTGGTAGTCAAAGATGAAACATAAACATAGGAAGCTTAACAATAAAAGCAAATACTCTTCTTAAATATCAGAGCCTATAAAGAAAAGAATCCCCTAAAACTTCTTTAGTCAAACCCAAAGTTAAAGATCCCCTTGAGTTATAAAAAATCATTAAAGAAACTAATAAAGGCAATGAAGCAGTTAAAGTATAAAACAGCATATAAATTCCAGCTCCGATCCGTTCAGGCTGATAGCCCCACCCTAAAATTAAAATTAAAGTAGGAATTAAAGAAGCTTCAAAACTAACATAAAAAAGAAACAAATCCGTAGAAGCAAAAGTTATAACTAAAAAAAAATTTAAAAAACAACAAGTCATAACAAAAATCTTATGAAAATTATTTTTATCAAAAATCGATTGTCTACTTATTAAAACTAGCAATATAATTCAAAGCCTTAAAAGAATCAAGATATACCTTAATCAATCTGACCCAAATCCATAGCTCAACAAACTTATATAAAAGTCATGTTTACAACACAAAAGATAATAAACGAAAACAATAATTATCCCCAACTGAACTCCATATCACCTATTACACCCTAGTGTTAAAAAAAGAGAACCTAATACAAACTTTAACATCGAAGTATAGTAAATCTAGAAAACCGATCATTCCCATGAGTACGGATAATAGATACCAAGATTGACAAAGCTAGAGCTCCCTCACAGGCAGCTATTGTTAAAAAAATCAAGGTGAAGTAACCCTCTTGCCCTAAATAAGAAAAAACAATCGTCAACAACCAAAAAATACCCAATATTATATACTCTAACCTAAGTAAAGATCTTAGTAAATGCTTGCGTTTAGATACAAACCCTCACATACCTCTTAGGATTATAATCAATCTCCCTAACAAATAGAAATTAAGTCTTAACATTAGTTTTAATAGTTTAACATAGAACTTTGGTCTTGTAAACCAAGAGTGAATTCAAATAATTCTTAAAGCATCAAGGGAAGGAAATAACTCCTATCATTAATTCCCAAAACTAATATTTTAAATCTAAACTACCCCTTGATATTTCATTTATTTTATTGCTTTATTTAACTTCAATAACACTAAGACTAGTTTTTACAACTATTACCCACCCTCTAGCAATAGGAATAATATTATTACTGCAAACCCTTACTATTTGCGCAGTCACTTCCCTGCTAAACTTTCACGTCTGGTTCTCTTACATCCTTTTTCTAATTTTCTTAGGAGGAATATTAGTATTATTTATCTATATTACCTCATTAGCCTCTAACGAGATATTTCAATTTTCATTTAAAATGATTTCTTTCTTTATCATTATAATATCCCTTGGCTTTTTCTTATCTATGGTCTTGGACCCTCTCCTTTTGGATTTTAAGATATCTTCTTCAGATATACACAAATATATAGGAGAAACTTATAATATACAGGCTGTATTGATCGGAAACATCTACTCTTTAAATACTATAAACACAACCTTATTTATAATTCTATATCTATTACTAACACTGATTGTAGTAGTAAAAATTACATACACCTTTTTAGGCCCACTACGGATGCTAACAACATATGACAATACCTGTTCGAAAGTCCCATCCCCTATTTAAAATCATAAACGGAGCAATTGTTGATATACCTGCTCCCTCTAATATCTCAATCTGATGAAACTTCGGTTCATTATTAGGACTTTGTTTAGTAGTTCAAATTGCTACAGGACTATTTTTAGCTATACATTATACAGCTCATATTGATCTAGCCTTTTCAAGGGTTGCCCATATCTGCCGTGATGTCAACTATGGCTGACTTCTCCGGACCGTCCATGCTAACGGAGCCTCTTTTTTTTTTATTTGTCTTTACTTACACGTTGGTCGAGGCTTATATTACGGATCTTACTTATTTATACACACCTGAATAGTAGGAGTCATCATCCTATTTCTAGTTATGGGCACCGCTTTTATGGGTTATGTCCTTCCCTGGGGACAAATATCTTTTTGAGGAGCTACCGTTATTACTAACTTATTATCAGCCATCCCTTATATTGGAACAGACCTAGTTCAATGAGTTTGAGGAGGATTTGCAGTAGACAACGCCACTCTAACCCGATTTTTCACTTTTCACTTCTTATTTCCCTTTATTGTAGCGGCAGCCACAATGGTCCATATTCTCTTCCTGCACCAAACAGGCTCTAGTAACCCTTTAGGATTAGTTAGAAATATCGACAAAGTACCGTTTCATCCTTATTTTACATTTAAGGACATCGTAGGCTTTGTTTTTATACTAATAGCCCTAATCCTCCTCAGACTATTTGACCCTTATTTACTAGGAGATCCGGAAAACTTTATTCCAGCTAATCCAATAAGAACCCCCTTACATATCCAACCTGAATGATATTTCCTATTTGCCTATGCTATTCTCCGCTCAATTCCCAATAAGTTAGGCGGAGTAATTGCCCTAGTGGCTTCTATTGCAATTCTTTTTATCATGCCTTTTACCCAAAAGGCCAACTTTCGAGGACTATCTTTTTATCCTATTAATCAAGTAATATTTTGATCAATAGTAGTTATTGTAATTTTATTAACCTGAATTGGAGCCCGACCCGTAGAAGAACCCTACGTGCTTACAGGCCAAATCCTAACTGTTCTATACTTTTTATACTACCTAATTGCTCCTATTATGTTTATAATTTGAGATGAAATCCTTAGATAACTAATTATTTGGCCGAGGACAGGCAGGTACTTTGAAAGTACCCAACAGAGGTTTGAATCCTCTAGTAATTTTTATTAAAATCAGAACACTGCATTTATCCTTAAAGAAGAACAATCCTCATAAACATTTTTAACCCTATAAAAAACATAAGATAATTTAACGAAACAGGCAAAAACCTCTTTCAAGACAAATATATAAGCTTATCATAACGAAACCGAGGTAAAGTTCCACGCGCTCAGATAAACCTAAATACAATGAACACTAACTTTAAACAAAACCTTAAGCTTCTAGGCCTACATCCCATAAACAAAATTACAAACAAAGCACTTATAAACAAGATACTCCTATATTCAGCCAAAAAAATTAAAGCAAAGCCCCCTCCACTATATTCAACATTAAATCCGGATACTAACTCAGACTCCCCCTCAGCAAAATCAAAAGGAGTACGATTAGTCTCCGCCAAACAAGAAACAAACCACACCCCAGCCAAGGGTAATGTTAAGAGCAATAATCAACACTCATATTGATAATCACTAAACAAGTTTAAATTAAACCCCCCTACTAAAAAAATAAAAGACAATAAAATTAAAGCAAGCCTTACCTCATAAGAAATGGTCTGAGAGACAGCCCGAATTCTACCCAACAAAGCATATTTAGAATTAGAAGACCACCCCGCTCCTATTAACGTGTATACCCCCAGCCTAGTACAGCACAAAAAAAACAATGACCCTAGCCTAAAGTTTATCAACCCAGTTTCATAAGGAATTACTAACCAGACAACTAAAGAAATGAATAAACTAAAAATTGGGGATAAATAATAAGGCAAAAAATTTCTCATCATAGGTAATGCCTGTTCTTTGGTAAATAACTTAACCGCATCCGCAAAAGGCTGAAGAATCCCAATAAAACCTAGTTTATTAGGCCCCTTACGAATCTGAATATACCCTAAAACCTTACGTTCTAAAAGCGTAAAAAAAGCCACTCTGACTAATACACAAATTATTAAGACAATGTAATTAACAATCATTAAAGCAATCACTATCAAGTGAGGTATCAAATCCCCATTCTTAGATCCTAAGTCTAATGCACTTTTCTGCCAACTTAATCAACTTAATGAATTTCAAGACCAGACAAAATATTTGACTTACTAAATCCTTTCGTACTAAAGTAAATTACTACAACAACATGGAAGATAGAAACCAACCTGGCTCACGCCGGTCTGAACTCAAATCATGTAAGGATTTAAAGATCGAACAGATCTGCCTACTAAAACTGCTGCACCTTAAGGCTTCCTTAATTCAACATCGAGGTCGCAAACTTTACTTTCGATAAGAACTCTCAAGAAAAATTACGCTGTTATCCCTAAAGTAACTTGTCCTTATGCTCACTATTAGTGGATCAATTAATAAGTCAGTCATCACTGTTTTAAAAAACAAAAGCAGTTACTCAGATATATACTTTTACCGCCCCAGTAAAATAATATTATTCTTTTAACATGTTAACAATTGATAATTTATATAACAAGAATCCATTATAAAGCTTTATAGGGTCTTATCGTCCCTCCATATCATTTAAGCTTTTTTACTTAAATATTAATTTACATTTTTTGTACTGAGACAGTTCCTATCTTGTCCGACCATTCATACAAGCCTCTAATTAGGAGACTAATTATTATGCTACCTTCGCACGGTCAAAATACCGCGGCCCTTTAATTCTGAACATCAGTGGGCAGGCCAGACCATACAAATCATTTTACCGTATGGACATGTTTTTGATAAACAGGCAGAAAGGATTATTGCCGAGTTCCTTAGTACAATTTAAAACTTAACATAACATAAACCCAAATCCAGTAGTTTTTATTATTACAAACTATTTTTACTAATAACTTAATTATACCTATAGGTCAATTATTAACCCAGATTTTTTAATAATTAACTAGAGCAATTTTAAATATTAACAAATTTACCAAATAATCTATAACGATTTTAAAACCTGACTGATCTTAAGCCTAGTTAAATAAGCTATCTCAAATTACCCATAAAAAATTTATTATTAAACAAGAAGCTTTTCCCTCCTGTTTTTACTTTTTAGGTTTACATGATCACTAAAAGCTAAATTAAATTTATTTATTAAAAAACCAGATACTTATCGGCGCGTATAGAATTTCACTTCTAATAAATTATTCATAATAACTATACCACGTTAACCATTAACAATAAATTAGCTCGCCAAACTTCGGGAAAACCTAGATTTAAGACAAAAAATTTAAATCCCCTGAAACACAAGGTACTACATTTAATATATACTTTTATAGAATTAGTTTTTCAAATATTTCAACTTTCCTTTACAGTACTTATTACCTATTACCTACCACAAAATTTCTTTATTAAATACTTATTGAAATAAACTTAAGATTATTTTCACTAGACATGGCTTTATTACTTCAGATTTAAGAGTTTAGTATTCATTCTTCAAAATAAATCGAATTGCACGATATCTTCTCAACGTAAGTGAGATGCTTTACTAACCAAGCTCTACTTTGCATTCTAGGAGCACTTTCCAGTACCCCTACTATGTTACGACTTATCTCACTTTGTAGTGAGAGCGACGGGCGATGTGTACATATCTCAGAGCTTTTATCATTACAACCTACTAAAATGCAATTACTATTAAATCCACCTTCTAATAACTAATTTTAAGTTAAATTTCGTACTTTATAGAATATAAATTGTAGCTCATTCACCCCGTACCCATAAGTTACACCTTGATCTGATATATTATATCTTATTATACTTAGATAATTGTTCGTCTTTTAACATTATCTGACAACGACGGTATATAAACTGTTTACAAAAGCACGTGAGATTCTTCGCGGATTATCGATTACGGAACAAGCTCCTCTAACTAGGCTGAGATACCGCCAAACTCTTTGGGTTTCAAGAAAATAGCTATATACTACCCAGGTGACAATTTTTAATCCAAGTATAGCAGGGTATCTAATCCTGGTTTATATCTCAAACTTACAAGCTTCTTATCCATTATTTTACGATAAAAACAATATTTTAATTATTCATTTCACTTACACCTAATACCTTGTTCTTACCAAAACAAATAACATAATAACTCAATTTAACCAAATCTTATTTTCTTAGCCTCACAGTATAACCGCGGCGGCTGGCACAATTTTAGCCAGGCTTTATATGATTTTCTAGTTCTAGCTTTAACTAATAACCTAATACTACGCGCTGAGAATTTAATAGTTATCAATAAAATTTATTAACCTAATTACTTACATTCATTTAGAAAATAGTAAATATTGTCATACTTATATTTACATGCATCTTACATCAAAAAGAAAATAATCAGCCAGAGTCAAACTTTGAGTACTTTAGATCATTAATACAAACAAAAAGAAAAAAAAATCTTAATAACATACTATTCCTAGAACTATTAAACAATTATTAAACATATAAAATTTACTTTTAAGAAAAACTTCCTACCGAAGCGCTCCCAAACTCTTCCTCTATATATAATATTCCTATATAATTATACTTATTTTCTACCTCACTTATCCCTAAAACACTTAACTTAGCACTAATTTAAGATAATAATGACAACAAGACCGTCTCTCCCACCCTCTTTTTTCTCCTCCTCCAGTAGCTTTATCACTTCTAGTTAAATCATTATTAACCTCTAATATTTTATAATTTGTTAATTGATTATATAAGGTTAAGTAACTATTAAATTATATTTATAAATATTTAATTGGAGGCCAAGATCATATAATAATTTCATTTCTAATAAACTAAAGGATATGTAGATATGTCTTTATATTTTAATATTCATATATGTAAAGTATAAATACTTATTTATCATCTTATAGTTACGTTTTGCTTATAATTGGTTAAAATCGTACAATAATAAAAGCATTCTAGATTAATATTATCAGCATTTTATACTGATATAAAAAAGAATACAAATTATTGCTTTAGTTATAGACATATAATTGACTTTATAGTTCAATAAATGCCTATATGCTTTACATTATAAAATTTTAGATTCCTATATTCATTTAAAGAATACATATCTGTATATATACATAATTATAAATATTAATTTACATATATATGTATATATGTGATAAGTAATGTTATAATCTTAAATATGTAAAGTATTATTAAATAATAACTGTAACACCTTCTTTCTTATTTATTCTCATCTATTTTCTCAAAAGTTCGAATAAATAAAAAAAAGAAGGTGTTACAGTTATGTGTCTATATATATAAATTAAAATAAATAAAGGTATATAAGTAAAGATATATTCTAATCTTAGTTTTATAAGTAATTAATAATTATATTGTAAGTAAAAAAAAATTGAACTACAGAAAAAAGTATATTCTGCTTTTCTCCACTAACAAAAAAAATGAACTTTTCTACTTACTTATTTCAACCTAATTTTATCACAACAACTCAGACTTCAAAAAAAAAAGCCAAAAAATTGATAAAATTTAGCGTTTCTAAAATTGGTACCCCAGGACTTTTTAAACATATTACTTTCCCATTTTAGTACACAATATCAATCTTTAATTATTTTAACATATTTAGGTACAAGTTTCACATAAAATAAAAAAATTTCCCAAATCTCAAAAATTCCTCTCCTCTCTCTTTAATTAAGAAAAGAGAAAATTCCTATTTAAATACAAAACATTGAATTTCCTTTTTTTTTGTCCAATAAATAAACTTTATTCTATCAAATGAAGTGCCTGAAAAAGGATTATCTTGATAGGATAAATTATGTAAACACGAATATTTACCTTCATTATACTCAATGGGATAGCCCCATTACCTCAAGAATCAAAATCTAATGTGCCACTACACTAGAGTATAGTTTACTAAAAAGATAAGCTAACTAAGCTAGTGGGCCCATACCCCGTATATGAGGGTATCAATCCCTCTCTTTTTAATTTTCTTAATTCCTTCTCATATCCTGTTTTTTTCCACACTAATGTTTGGGATGATGATAGCAGCTTCTTCCTCATCATGATTTACTGCTTGAATAGGTCTAGAACTAAACCTCCTTTCCTTTATTCCTTTAATCTCTTCGGAAACAAACCAATTCTCTTCTGAAGCTAGACTAAAATATTTTTTAACACAAGCTTTAGCATCAGCTATGATCCTGCTAGCCTCTTCAGCAATAGTAGCCGGAGTACTATTTCATTCATACCTTCTATCAATTGCCCTCTTAATTAAAATAGGGGCAGCTCCTTTCCATATATGATTCCCCATGGTAGCAGAAGGATTAGGATGACTTCAATTCATTATCTTATCGACTATCCAAAAAATTGCCCCTATAACACTCCTATCCTACGTTATTGACTCTTCCTATTGACTAATTATATTGATCATCCCAGCTTCTGCCCTAGTAGGTGCTTTAGGAGGTATTAATCAACTTATACTACGAAAACTAATAGCATACTCCTCAATTGGGCACACTGCATGAATGCTTTCTGCCCTCCTAATCAGGGAAACTCTATGACTCACCTACTTTTTAGTCTACTGTCTTACTTCTGCCACTATTGCCTTATTCTTTTTCCATAAGCAAGCATACCACCTAAACCACCTGATTTCAACGAGATTTCAGAATACTACCCAAAACTGCATTATATATACCTCCTTGTTGTCTTTAGGGGGCTTACCCCCCTTTACAGGATTTATCCCCAAATGGATCACAATCCAAGAAATTTCAAGATCAACTTACACTTTCTTAGCTTTTTTCCTAATCTTAGGTACCTTGATTAATCTCTATTACTACCTCCGACTTACCCTAAACTCATTTATAATGTCTTCTAGTATACTTAAATGACAATTCCTAATAGAAAGCAAAACCAGAATGATCACAACCTTTATAATCTTTTTAAATCTGACCGGGCTACTTATGTCCCCTATTGTTTACATATTTACTTCTTAAAGACCTTAAGTTAATAAAACTAAAAGACTTCAAACCTTTCAATATGAGTCAAATCTCTTAGGTCTTAAGCTTCAACCGTCTTGTATCTTCAGAATTGCAGTCTGACATTTTAAGCTTAAACTATGAAACTAATGACAAAAGAGGAGTTCTTACCTCGTTAATAGATTTACAATCTATCGCCTAAGCTCAGCCATTTTATC